ATCCATTTCGTCGTCCAGTAGCTACAACCGTCTTTTTGATTGGTACTGCAGTAGCCCTTTGGTTGGGTATTGGAGCAACATTACCTATTGATAAATCTCTAACTTTAGGTCTTTTTCAAATTGATTCCACCGTGAAATAAAATATCACAACGTATCTTTCTAGGGAAGTGAATCTTCCCTAGATACGTTTATTCCAGTTAATTCTGAATCTATATTTAATATAATATACGGATCGTGCTGAATAAATTTAAGCAAAAAAAAAAAGATGAAATCATTCCAATTCCAATGGACTTCAACAAATAAAAAACTTATTCTTAGGTAAATCAATTACGAAATGTTTTTGTATAATGACCAATATCTGTTTTACATCTTCTATGCGAAAATGTTCAATTTTCATAAGATCTTCTTGACTCTTATTCAAAAGGTCTAATAATGTATGTATATTGGACCTTTTGAGGCAATTATAGGTCCTCGAAGGCAATTCTAATTGGTCAATAAAAAAACATTTCAATTCGATTTCTTTTTTTTTTCTTAGTTTATCCAATCCATCATGAAAAGTGAAAAAGGGTAAAGTAACCCTATTTTGATTGTCCTCTATATTTTTATCTTGTTCTTCTGCATGTAGAAACGGAATAAATAAATCAATCAAATTACGGGAGGCTTCGTAAAGTGCTTCTTTAGGAGTTAAACTTCCATTCGTCCATATTTCGAGAAAAAGTATCTCTTGTTTTTCATTCCCATTACTATAAGAATGAATACTATGATTTGCATTTCGAACAGGCATGAATACAGCATTTATTGGATAACTTCCTTCTTCAGCGTTATTTGGTGTTTTCATACGATATCCTCGATTACTCTCGATTTGTAATCCAATACAAAAATCAATTGGTTCCGTCAGGCTAGCTATATGCTGTGTAGTATCAACGATTTCCACAGAAGGTGGTGAGATGATGTCTTGAGCAGTTACATATCCAGGACCCTTGACGCAAATAGATGCGTCGCGAGTTCCATACAGATTACTTTTCAATACAATTTCTTTCAAATTCATTAAAATTTCATGTACGGATTCTTCAATACCTTCTATGGTAGAATATTCATGTGGTATCTTTTCAGATTTTGCGCGTGTAATACATGTTCCTTCTATTTCTCCAAGCAAAGCCCTTCGCATCGCAATGCCTATTGTATCAGCTTGACCTTTCATAAGCGGAGACAGAATAAAACGTCCATAATAAAAACGCTTACTGTCTTCTCTTGATTCAACACACTTCCACTGTAGTGTCCGAGTAGATACTGCTACTTCTTCTCGAAACATAGTCATATTATTTGATCCGATCATTTAATCATTTCTTTCTCTTGAAATTCGTTCAATTCTCAATTCTTATTTCTATATACGCCTTTTTTTAGGAGGCCTACACCCATTATGTGGCATAGGGGTTACGTCTCTGACAAAACTTAATAGTATACCACTTCTACGAATGGCTCGTAGTGCTGCATCTCTTCCAAGACCAGGACCCTTTATCATAACTTCTGCTCGTTGCATACCCTGATCTACTACTGTACGAATAGCGTTTGCGGCTGCGGTTTGGGCAGCAAACGGCGTCCCTCTTCTTGTGCCCTTGAAGCCGCAAGTACCGGCGGAGGACCAAGAAACAACCCGACCCCGTATATCTGTGATTGTTACAATGGTATTGTTGAAACTTGCTTGAACATGAATAACCCCTTTTGGTATTCGACGTCCAGTCTTACGTGAACTAATGCGCCCACTCCTACGTGAGCCAATTCTTGTTATGGTTTTTGTCATATTTTATCATCTCCTAAATATGAGTCAGAAATATACGTATATTTTATTTTCATGTCAAAATGGGTCCTTTATTTGTTTGTGTATTGAGTCCTTTGGAGAGTCTCTAAAAAAAAAATTATCCCTGTCTCTGTTTATGCCTCGGGTTGAAACAAATTACTATAATTCGTCCCCGCCTGCGGATCAGTCGACATTTTTCACAAATTTTACGAACGGACGCCCTAATTTTCATATTTGTTTCTCCTTAATTTTATTTTAATTTGGAATCTACTCCTTCGAAGAAAAGAAAATAAGTCTCTTGAAATTTGGAACCTCCGATTGTATCCGAACGAGAGGAATGTTGAAAAGTCACTACGAACCCGAAACATACCATTGGAAAGTGATTCAGTAATTAAACCTTCATGAATCCATTTTTGTTCTTTCATTCCAGGTAACCCCTTTAATTATCAACTCATGGAGTAGGAGTGATATTAGACAACCCTTCCTCTTTTTTCAAAAAAAAAATAGGAAGTTTTCCTACGGATGCAATTCGTAGATCATAAAGATCACCATATATATAACAAAATTTCTCCCCCGATTCCTTCTAGTCGAGCCTCTCGGTCTGTCATTATACCTCGAGAAGTCGAAAGAATTACAATACCCATTCCTCCTAAAATCCTAGGAATTCGTTGATGGTTGGAATAGATTCGTAGGCCGGGTCGGCTGATACGTTTTAAAACAGTTCTATATGGCCCTTTTCTATTCCTTCTATGTCGCAGAGTTGAAACCAAGAAATATTTCTTGCTTACTCGATGTTTTCTCACATTTTCGATAAAGCCTTCGCGTAGAAGTATTTTAACAATGTTTTCAGTGATATTTGTAGATGCTATTCGAACCGTTCCTTTTTTATCCATGTCAGCATTTCGTATAGAAGTTATTATTTCGGCAATAGTGTCCCTACCCATGATGAACTATAATTATTGGTGCCTCCGGGTTTTTATATAATCAGCATGCTCTACTCTTTTTTTTTCATGAATTATTAAAGGTATATGCGTGAGAAACAATCTACTAATGCATTCTACTAATTAATGGAATCTAATTCAGTTCAGATATCTTACTATGAACCTCCCTTTTTTTATGTTTTATTATGTTTTCATCTATTAGTATTTATTTAGAATCTATTTATAATACCTCAGGAGCTAATGAGACTATTTTAGTAAAATTCAACTGTCTCAATTCCCGAGCGATCGCACCAAAAACTCGAGTTCCTTTGGGATTTCCTTCTTGATCAATGACAACTGCTGCATTGTCATCATATTGTATTATCATACCATTGTCACGTTTGAGTTCTTTACATGTACGTACAATTACAGCTCTGATCACTTCTGATCTTTGTAGAGGCATATTGGGAACTGCTTCTTTGATTACAGCAACAATAACGTCACCAATATGAGCATATCGGCGATTACTAGCTCCTATGATTCGAATACACATTAATTCTCTAGCCCCGCTGTTGTCCGCTACATTTAAATAGGTCTGAGGTTGAATCATATCATTCTTATTATTTTTCTCTTTTTTCTTTCAATGCTAACTAACTAAAGGGCGAAGAAAAAAAGAAGAAAGATTGTTTGTCCAGAAATAAAAAAACTGCGGTTTTTTCATCACAAGGCCCCTTTCCTTTCGTTCCATATCCCTATCCCGCAATAACGAATTGAGTTCGTATAGGCATTTTGGACGCAGCTATAGAAATAGCTTCTCTGGCTACAATTTCTGATACTCCACCCATTTCATAAAGTATTCGACCCGGTTTAACGACGGATACCCAATATTCGGGAGATCCTTTCCCCGAACCCATACGTGTTTCGGTAGGCCTTACTGTAACAGGTTTGTCTGGAAATATACGTACCCATATTTTTCCACCACGACGCGCATATCGTGCCATGGCTCGTCGCCCCGCTTCTATTTGTCTAGATGTGATCCAAGCGGGTTCAAGTGCCTGAAGGGCGTATCCGCCGAAACAAATTCGATTGCCTCGATAAGATATTCCCTTCATTCTTCCTCTATGTTGTTTACGAAATCTGGTTCTTTTGGGGTTATAGTTGATGGTTGTTTCTCAATGCCATCTCTACTGCAGAACTGGACATGAGAGTTTCTTCTCATCCAGCTCCTCGCGAATGAAACGATTAAATAATATTGTATATATTTTGAATTGAATGAATAATGAATCATGGAATTTTTTGAGATATAATCTGTCACGTACACGTAGGAATAAAATAAAATGATAAATTCCATTTTATAATTAATGAATCTTCATTTATTTTTACCTTTATTTTATTTATTTTTATTGAATTGCCCAAAACTTAGCAATCCAGTAAGGCTTTCGCGGGCGAATATTTGCTCTTTCAACATCCCTTTCATTCGTAGGGGCGTTCCATGACCTATCAGAATAAATGAATTGGTTCTTGGCTCGTTCCGCCATCCCACCCAATGAATCATTAGGATTCGTTTTCAAGGGAATCTTCCTCAGTCACAGGTTCTGTCGTTCCCATCGCTTCTCGATTAATGACTAGGCCCGAACTCTGCAATGGAGCTCCTAATAAAATTTGTTCCTGAATCAATCTTCTCAGTCTTTATTGACTCGGCGCTCTTTATTCTTTTTTATTTTTCGTATAAATTGTATTCATATTCATCGAATCTAATTATTAATTATGGACGAATACATTAATGCTTTATTACATTGCCTTTTATAAGATAGTTCATAGACCATACATATTGGAATCATATATCATTGCTATTCTTTTTCTTTCTTTCTCTCACCCCTCCATTTATCCATATCCCTTTGTTTTTGCTTCACAACCTTATAGATTGATTTTTCTTTTATGTAAAAAAAAATGCTTCAGTTGCTACAACAATATGATCAATACATCATATAGCGACTGGTTCCTTGGATCCAGATAATACGAAGCAATGAGCTGGTTATTAGTTATATAGTTATTAGTTCATACTAGGGGATGGCCCTTTGTTTTTTAATCCTAACCTAACTCTAAATAAAAAACCAACGAGTCACACACTAAGCATAGCAATTATATGGAGATGGAGTCAATCGAATTGTTATTCAACCCTATAGAATTAAGAATTCGAAAAAATTCTCATTTTTTTGATTGAACGGAAAAAAATGAACGAGTTTGTGATTTTTTATTCAATTGCCGGATGGATGGAACAG